TCCGGCAATTGAATAAAAAATCACAAACTCGTTCATTTTTTTCCGTTCAATCAAAAAAATGAGAATTTTTTCGAATTCTTAATTCTATAGGGTTGAATAACAATTCGATTGACTCCATCTCCATATAATTGCTATGCTTAGTGTGTGACTCGTTGGTTTTTTATTTAGAGTTAGGTTAGGATTAAAAAACAAAGGGCCATCCCCTAGTATGAACTAATAACTATATAACTAATAACCAGCTCATTGCTTCGTATTATCTGGATCCAAGGAACCAGTCGCTATATGATGTATTGATCATATTGTTGTAGCAACTGAAGCATTTTTTTTTACATAAAAGAAAAATCAATCTATAAGGTTGTGAAGCAAAAACAAAGGGATATGGATAAATGGAGGGGTGAGAGAAAGAAAGAAAAAGAATAGCAATGATATATGATTCCAATATGTATGGTCTATGAACTATCTTATAAAAGGCAATGTAATAAAGCATTAATGTATTCGTCCATAATTAATAATTAGATTCGATGAATATGAATACAATTTATACGAAAAATAAAAAAGAATAAAGAGCGCCGAGTCAATAAAGACTGAGAAGATTGATTCAGGAACAAATTTGATTAGGAGCTCCATTGCAGAGTTCGGGCCTAGTCATTAATCGAGAAGCGATGGGAACGACAGAACCTGTGACTGAGGAAGATTCCCTTGAAAACGAATCCTAATGATTCATTGGGTGGGATGGCGGAACGAGCCAAGAACCAATTCATTTATTCTGATAGGTCATGGAACGCCCCTACGAATGAAAGGGATGTTGAAAGAGCAAATATTCGCCCGCGAAAGCCTTACTGGATTGCTAAGTTTTGGGCAATTCAATAAAAATATATAAAATAAAGGTCAAAATAAATGAAGATTCATTAATTATAAAATGGAATTTATCATTTTATTTTATTCCTACGTGTACGTGACAGATTATATCTCAAAAAATTCCATGATTCATTATTCATTCAATTCAAAATATATACAATATTATTTAATCGTTTCATTCGCGAGGAGCTGGATGAGAAGAAACTCTCATGTCCAGTTCTGCAGTAGAGATGGCATTGAGAAACAACCATCAACTATAACCCCAAAAGAACCAGATTTCGTAAACAACATAGAGGAAGAATGAAGGGAATATCTTATCGAGGCAATCGAATTTGTTTCGGCGGATACGCCCTTCAGGCACTTGAACCCGCTTGGATCACATCTAGACAAATAGAAGCGGGGCGACGAGCCATGGCACGATATGCGCGTCGTGGTGGAAAAATATGGGTACGTATATTTCCAGACAAACCTGTTACAGTAAGGCCTACCGAAACACGTATGGGTTCGGGGAAAGGATCTCCCGAATATTGGGTATCCGTCGTTAAACCGGGTCGAATACTTTATGAAATGGGTGGAGTATCAGAAATTGTAGCCAGAGAAGCTATTTCTATAGCTGCGTCCAAAATGCCTATACGAACTCAATTCGTTATTGCGGGATAGGGATATGGAACGAAAGGAAAGGGGCCTTGTGATGAAAAAACCGCAGTTTTTTTATTTCTGGACAAACAATCTTTCTTCTTTTTTTCTTCGCCCTTTAGTTAGTTAGCATTGAAAGAAAAAAGAGAAAAATAATAAGAATGATATGATTCAACCTCAGACCTATTTAAATGTAGCGGACAACAGCGGGGCTAGAGAATTAATGTGTATTCGAATCATAGGAGCTAGTAATCGCCGATATGCTCATATTGGTGACGTTATTGTTGCTGTAATCAAAGAAGCAGTTCCCAATATGCCTCTACAAAGATCAGAAGTGATCAGAGCTGTAATTGTACGTACATGTAAAGAACTCAAACGTGACAATGGTATGATAATACAATATGATGACAATGCAGCAGTTGTCATTGATCAAGAAGGAAATCCCAAAGGAACTCGAGTTTTTGGTGCGATCGCTCGGGAATTGAGACAGTTGAATTTTACTAAAATAGTCTCATTAGCTCCTGAGGTATTATAAATAGATTCTAAATAAATACTAATAGATGAAAACATAATAAAACATAAAAAAAGGGAGGTTCATAGTAAGATATCTGAACTGAATTAGATTCCATTAATTAGTAGAATGCATTAGTAGATTGTTTCTCACGCATATACCTTTAATAATTCATGAAAAAAAAAGAGTAGAGCATGCTGATTATATAAAAACCCGGAGGCACCAATAATTATAGTTCATCATGGGTAGGGACACTATTGCCGAAATAATAACTTCTATACGAAATGCTGACATGGATAAAAAAGGAACGGTTCGAATAGCATCTACAAATATCACTGAAAACATTGTTAAAATACTTCTACGCGAAGGCTTTATCGAAAATGTGAGAAAACATCGAGTAAGCAAGAAATATTTCTTGGTTTCAACTCTGCGACATAGAAGGAATAGAAAAGGGCCATATAGAACTGTTTTAAAACGTATCAGCCGACCCGGCCT